ATAGGGCCCTCTTATCTCTTCCTTTTCCGAGCTTGGGTTATGGAAGAAGGAACCGAGAAGAAAGTAGCAGCAACAACAGGTTTTATTATGGGACAGCTCATAATGTTGATATCGATCTATTATGCGCCTCTGCATCTAGCATTGGGTAAACCTCATACAATAACTGTCCTGTATCTACCATATCTTTTAATTCATTTTGTCTTGAACAATACGAACAAAGAATTTTTGAATTCAGAATTAACTAGAAATTCAATGCGTAATCTTAGCATTCAATGTGTATTCCTGAATCATCTCATTTTTCAATTATTCAACCATTTTCTTTTACCAAGTTCAATCTCAGTCCGATTAGTCAACATTTATATGTTTCGATGCAACAACAAGATATTTTTTATAATAAGTAGTTTTTTTGGTTGGTTAATTGGTCAAATTTTCTTACTAAAATGGATTGAATGGGTATTAGATTGGCTAAATTCAAATAAGTTTATTCAACTTCGTATTCAAAAAAGTATACTTAATTTACGTATATTTTTGAGAGGGCGCATTGTGTTAGAATGGAGAGATTCTATGCATCGCATCTTTACCATTAGTTTATTTGTTATTAGCCTGTACCACTTGGGAAAAGCACCATCGCCCATTTTGACTTACAAATTTGGTAAGGAACTGAAAAAACCCTCAATCAAGAAAGCTGGGTTGGAGCTGGAGGATGAGGAGGAGTTAGAGGGTAAGGAGAAAAAAGAGAAAAATGAAGAAATAGAAAGAACTTCTAAAATGGATGAAAAAGAACAGGAGGTATTTTTCGAAGAAAATTATTCGGAAAGAGGAGATGATTCAAGAAAGATGGATGAAAGGGAAGAAATTGGAACAAATGGAAAAGAAAACAGAAAAGATGAATTCCACAAAAACGGAAGACCTTTTGAAACTTCTTATCCAGGTTGGGATGAGGAAAATATCAAATTAGAGTTATTTGAAGAAAAAATTCAAGATAAAAAGGATAAGGATCTCTTCGAGTTTAATAAAAAAGCTTTTCTAACCCTGCTATTTGATACTAAACGGTGGAATCGTCCGTTGCGATATATAGAAAATGATTGGTTTGAAGATGCTGTAAGAAATGAAATGTCACAATACTTTTTTCATACATGTCAAAGTGATGGGAAAGAAAGAATACCTTTTACATATCCACCCAGTTTGTCAATCTTTTTGGAAATGATAAAAAAAAAGATATCCCGGTTCACAACAGAAAAACTTTCCCACAATGAATTGTATAATAATTGGATTTTGACTAATGAACAAAAAAAAAACAACCTAAGCAATAAAATCTTAAAAGGGGCCGAAGCTCTAGATAAGGGATTTATTGCTATGAATGTACTCGAAAAAAGGATTCGATTATGTAATGATGAGATTCAAGATGATGGGATTCAAAAAATATACTTACCAGAAATATATGATCCACTATTAAAAGGACCATATCGCGGACGAATCAAAGAAAGTTTTTTACTCCCAAAAACTCCTGTACTCCCACTCCCAGAAACTCCTGTACTCCCAGAAACTCCTGTACTCCCAGAAACTCCTGTACTCCCAGAAACTCCTGTAAAAGATCACATTTCGATAAATAAGATTCATGGTCTACTTCTCACTCCTAATTATCCTAAATTTGAACAAAAAGAAGATCTATTTAGTATCAAACCATTACCAACTGAAATTTGTTTTTTTTTGTTGAACTTAATCAATCAATTTTATGAAAAATCAACATTCAAATTGGAAGATCAGATGAGAATTTTGAAAGTTTTAGTCGATGCAGTTAGAATTGATCCGAAGGATGAAACAATTGTAAATGGAAAAGGATCCGTTGGAATAAAAGAAATCAGTAAAAAAGTCCCAAAATGGTCATACAGATTAAGAGACGAGTCGGAACTAGCGCCGGAAGAAGAGCATTTTCAAATTCATACGAGAGAGGGCAAATACGTAGTGATTTATGTTGAGGAGAATCTAAAGGATACAGAGACTGATAATATCAAAGAGACTGATAATCCCAAAGAGACTGATAATGCCAAAAAGACTCAAAATACGAAAAAGACTCAAAATAGCAAAGAAACTAAAAAAAAAAAAATGAAGAAAGAAGAGGAAGAGGAAGATAAAAAGGAAGATTATGTGGTACGTTATCGGAAAAGATCAGATTTTGGACGAGAACTAATCAGAGGATCCATGCGTGCTCAAAGACGTAAAACAGTCACCTGGAGAATGTTCTTGCAACTACAGGCGCACTCTCCACTGTTTATAGACAGAACAGCTAGATTCCCCTATTTCCATTTCATTTTCAATTCGAATCTCAAGCCACCGAAAATCTTTTTTTTGATTTTTAATAAATGGATGTGGAAAAACAAAAAGGCAGAATTCGAAATTTCAGATTCTACAAAAGAAAAGATAAAAGAAGGGAAAAAAAAAGAAGAGTTTCAAATAGAAGAAGACGATGAAGCAACACTTCTAGCAAGGTCAGAAGCCTGGGACCTCTATTCCCTTTACTATGGTCAAGCAATAAGAGGTGTGATATTACTAATCCAATCTTTTTTTAGAAAAAGGATTCTATTCCCTTCATTGATAATAGCTAAAAACGTCCTTCGTATGCTCTTATTTGAACCTCCTGAATGGTCGGAAGATTTTGAAGATTTGAATAAGGAAATGTATATTATATGTACCCATGATGGAACGATACCAGAAGCAGAAGGTGAATTTCCGGAAAACTGGATAACAGACGGTCTTCAAATAAAGATCCTATTTCCTTTTCGTCTGAAGCCTTGGCACAAAGATAAAGATGCAATGAAAAAAGAAGTGCAAGAAGAGCGTTATTGCTTTTTAACAGTTTTTGGAAAAGAAGCTGAAGTGCCCTTTGGTTCTCCCCGAAAGCAACCTTCTCAGTTTAGGTCCATTTGGAAACAACTAAGAAAAATGAAAAAATTGAAAAGGAATCGGTTTCTAGTTTTATTAAACGAAAGAATCAAATTCTTTCTAACTGTCTCAAAAGAAAGAATGAAATGGGTCATCAAAAATATTCCACTTATAAAAAAAAAAATAAAAGAACTTTCAAAAAAAAATCCAACTTCATTCTTTATAAAGAAAGAAACAAAAATATATATATATAAGAAGAGAAAAGAAGAAGATTCAGAACCTCTGACCTATCAAAAAGCTCTTCGGCTATTGCCTAGACGGCGCATTCCCGATCACGTTTTGATTCAGATGAGAAGTAAATTGATACAAATAAAAAAAATAGAATTAAATGCTATAACGGAGAGATTGAGAAATCGAAAAGAAAAAAGAAAAAAAATGAAAAAAAATAAGAAAAAGAGATCTCGAATTCCAAGTATAAATATTAATGGTAAAAGATTAGAATTACAAACAAATATTTGGGAAATATTCAAAATATTAAAAAGAATAAAGGAGCGATTAAAACGAAAATCACGTCGTCTTAGAAAACTTTTCATTGAAAGGTTATTTATAGATAATTTTTTATATGTTATTAAATATGTTATTAATGCCCTTAGCATCAATGTAAAGTTTTTTCTTGAATCAATGAAAAGGATTATTGAGGATAAAGAAAATCGAGAAATAATTCGTAAAACAAAGAATAGAATGCTTCGTCTTTTTTCAACCGTAACTGATCCGAGTTCAAAGCTATTTCGTGACGTAACTTTCTTGTCACAAGCATATGTATTTTTCAGATTATCACAAACCCCGGTTATTAACTTCTATAAGTTAAGATCCGATTTTCAATATCATGGAACATCTCTTTTTCTTAAAAAGAAAATAAAGGATTATTTTGTTGGAATACAAGGAATATTCAATTCCGAATTAAGATATAAGACCCCTGGTGATTCTATAATGAATCAATGGAAAAATTGGTTAAGGAGTCATCATCAATATAATTTATCTGAGATTGGATGGTCTAAATTAGTACCAAAAAAAAAATGGAGAAAGAAAATCAAGCGACACCTTAGAAAGAGAAAGAGAATCAATCAACACCTTAGAAAGAGAAAGAAAATCAATCAACACCTTAGAAAAAAAAAAAAAAAAACGAATCAGGACTTCTTAAGAGAATTAGTACAAAAAAAGACTTTAAAAAAGAAAATATATAAATATGATCTTTTATCGTATATATATAATATATATACGGCTAAGGGGGACTATGGATATAAATCATCATTAGAAGCAAATAAAATGATTTTTTCCAATTACAACACACATGAAGACAAACCTTTTGATATACCGAAGAATATTCTTCTCAATAATTATGGAGTAAAAAATGAGATTTTGATTCCAGATATAGAAAAAGCTCTAGATAGAAAAAATTTGGATTGTAGAATTCTGAATTCCATATCCAATCGGGAACCTTGCTTCTTCCCAAAATTATTCATTTTGTATAATATGTATATAAGTAAACCGTGGGTCATACCGATCAAATCACTTCTTTTAGATTTAGATTTGAATGTAAATCAAAATGTTGGTGAAAAGAAAGATAAAGTCATATCATCGAATGAAAACGAATCGAAAGTTGGAGAAAAATCTGCAAGATCGAAAATGAAAGGGGACAGAAAGAAAAAGAAACCCGAATACAAGAGACCACCAGAAGTCAAGGCTTTGCTTCTGCCGTTAAAGGCTTTGCGTTGGCAATGGAAAAAGGGGGGGGAAGAATCTGTAACTGAAAAACTAATCGAAAAGATCGAACTAATTTCTCTCTTCTTTAAACAGGCAGATCCAGGAAGGCTTTGTATATCCTGTATGAAAAGCAGAGATTTGGATTTAAGGCATTTTCGCAAGCCTAAAATGTCGGAACTGATAAAAACAGGAATATTGATTATCGAACCAGTTCCTGTGGTTCTGTCTATAAATAGGGGTGGAAAATTGATTATGTATCAAACCGTAGCAATTTCATTGATTCATAAGAGTCAAAACCCAATTTATCAAAGATATCCAGAAAGAGGCTATGTTGATAAAAAGAATTCTGGTAAATCTGTTCCAAGATATCAAAAGATGACTGAAAATAAAGACAAAAATCAGAATGATTTTTGTGTTCCTGAAAATATTTTATGCTCTAGACGTCGTAGAGAGTTGCGAATTCTCACCTGTTTCAATTCTAGAAATAGAAAAAGTATGCATGAAAATACGATATATGACAACGGGAATAGGGTAAAAAAAGATTGTCAGGTTTTTTCTAAAAACAAGGATCTTGATCGAGATAAAAAGAAACTAATTAAATTAAAGTTCTTTCTTTGGCCAAATTATCGATTAGAAGATTTAGCCTGTATGAATCGTTATTGGTTTAATACCAATAATAGCATCCATTTCAGCATGATAAGGATACGTATGTATCCACAATTGAAAAATTGATTAATCATATATTTTCTTTTTTATTTCATTTCACGTGCCCTATCTCGGATGCGAAGACAAAGAGATGCAAATGTGCATCTCCTTGTCTTTCATTTTATTCTGAAACATGATACTAATTTCAATGAACTATCCATTCGATCTAGAAATGAACCAACAAAATCTTTATATTAGATTTTATCTATTCGCCGATTAAAAAAAAAATTGTATTGATTAATAATTCAAATTTATTTTATTTGAAAAAAAAAAAGAAAGAATCAGGACTTCTTAACAAAATTAAGATTATTATATATACCAAATTCCAATCAAAATAAGTGGCATTCTTATTTTATTACTGATCAATAACAATATATATCAATAAAGGGGGGGCTTCCATTTTATGGCAAAAAACGCATATATAACGCTTATTTCACAAGAAAAAAGAAAAGAAAGCCCGGGGTCTGTTGAATTTCAAGTATTCGGTTTCACAAATAGGATACGAAGACTTACTTCACATTTAGAATTCCACAGAAAAGACTATTTATCTCAAAGGGGCCTACGTAAAATTCTGGGAAAACGACAACGACTCCTGTCTTATTTGTCAAAGAAAAATAAAATACATTATAAAAAATTAATTAATCAATTGGATATTCCAGAGTCAAAAACTCGTTAATTTCAAGAGTCATTTTTGAATTATTTGATTTATTAGATCTTGAATTTTGATGAACTTTTTTTTTTTCGTTTTAAGCAATTGATGGAAGAAAAAGTTGAGAAAAAATCTATGAATGTCCCAGCTACAAGAAAAGACCTCATGATAGTGAATATGGGTCCCCACCATCCATCAATGCACGGTGTTCTTCGACTCATTGTAACTCTAGATGGTGAAGATGTTATTGACTGTGAACCAATATTGGGTTATTTACACAGAGGGATGGAAAAAATTGCGGAAAACCGAACAATTATACAATATCTGCCTTATGTAACACGCTGGGATTATTTAGCTACTATGTTCACAGAAGCAATAACCGTAAATGGACCGGAGCAGTTAGGAAATATTCAAGTACCAAAAAGAGCCAGCTACATCAGGGTAATTATGTTGGAGTTGAGTCGTATAGCCTCTCACCTGCTATGGCTTGGACCTTTTATGGCGGATATTGGTGCACAAACCCCCTTCTTCTATATTTTCAGAGAAAGAGAATTTATTTATGATTTATTCGAGGCTGCCACCGGTATGAGAATGATGCATAATTATTTTCGTATCGGGGGAGTAGCGGCCGATTTACCTCATGGCTGGATAGATAAATGTTTGGATTTCTGTGATTTTTTTTTAACAGGGGTTGTTGAATATCAAAAACTTATTACGCGAAATCCCATTTTTTTAGAACGGGTTGAGGGAGTAGGCATTATTGGTGGAGAAGAGGTAATAAATTGGGGTTTATCAGGACCAATGCTGCGAGCTTCTGGAATACAATGGGATCTTCGTAAAGTTGATCATTATGAATGTTACGGGGAAGTTGATTGGGAAGTTCAATGGCAAAAAGAAGGAGATTCTTTAGCTCGTTATTTAGTCCGAATTGCTGAAATGACGGAATCTGTAAAAATTATTCAGCGGGCTCTGGAAGGAATTCCGGGGGGTCCATATGAGAATTTAGAAATCCGATGCTTTGATAGAGAAATGGATCCAGGCTGGAATGATTTTGAATATGGATTCATTAGTAAAAAACCTTCTCCTACTTTTGAATTGCCGAAACAAGAACTTTATGTGAGAGTTGAAGCCCCAAAGGGAGAATTAGGAATTTTTCTAATAGGAGATCAGAATGGTTTTCCTTGGAGATGGAAAATTCGTCCACCAGGTTTTATTAATTTGCAAATTCTTCCTCAGTTAGTTAAAAGAATGAAATTGGCCGATATTATGACGATACTAGGTAGCATAGATATCATTATGGGAGAAGTTGATCGTTGAAATGATAACTGATATAACAGAAGGACAAGATATCAATTCTTTTTCCAGATTGGAGTCTTTAAAAGAGGTTTATGGAGTTATATGGGGACTTTTCCCTATTTTGACTCTTGTATTGGGAATCACACTAGGTGTACTGGTAATTGTATGGCTCGAAAGAGAAATAGCCTCAGGGATACAACAGCGTATTGGACCTGAGTACGCCGGTCCTTTGGGAATTCTTCAATCTCTGGCAGATGGGACAAAACTACTTTTCAAAGAGAATCTATTTCCATCTAGGGGAGATACCCGTTTATTCAGTATCGGACCATCCCTATCAGTCATATCAATTCTACTAAGCTATTCGGTAATTCCTTTTGGCTATAACTTTGTTTTAGTTGATCTAAATATAGGTGTTTTTTTATGGATTGCTATTTCGAGTATTGCTCCCATTGGACTTCTTATGTCAGGATATGGGTCAAATAATAAATATTCCTTTTTGGGTGGTTTACGAGCTGCTGCTCAATCGATTAGTTATGAAATACCATTAACTCTATGTGTGTTATCAATATCTCTACGTGCGATTCGCTGAGACGGAAATTTTTCCATATTCCTTTCTTTCCTGGAAAGAGATAAAATAAATTGAATAGATATTCTCATCCTTTTATTCATTGTTTGGAATTTGGATTGATGAACTCAATCAGATAGTTATATGAGTGAAATAAAACAGCCCCCGTCTAATTTCAATTTAGATATATATATCTATTCAAATTCATATACAAATTCAATTATAATTATAATGTATATAATTAATATACTATGATTGGAATTTGCAGTAAAAAAATGAAGTCTCATTTTCTATGTATAAGAATTGAAGGGAAAAAAGAAAAAAAAAATTAGAAGCGGCAAGGCCGTTTACCCCAAGATCGGTTTCCTGTCTTGAAGCGGGCTCAAAAAACCAACCCCATTAAGTTTTCACTACCCTTTGTATGATATGAATTACCATGCACATATTAACATAAGCGGGATTGATCAAAAATGAGTGGATGGTTAGAAGCACCAAGATACGCAAAGGATTAGTAATAGAGATTATGAAAATTATACAAAAAAGCATTTCCGCATAATTCTTAAGATATCTAATAATAATTTAATAGAACATAATAGAAAAAGAATAATAATTGGGACTTGAAGTTAGTAGAAAGAATCAGGCAATACTCCCCACAATTCCAATCCAGAGTATGCTCCTATCCACCAATTAAATAAATGGCTATCAGAAACGAATTAATCCTTTACTTTTTTTTCTTTATTTTTATAAGAGAAGTCCCCTTTTGACCAGAAAGAAGACTAGCAACGAAAAAATCGAAAGAATAATACAATTAAAATAAAAAAAAGGGGGGGGGAGGGGGTTCCTATTTTTTTTTATTCTTTCTTGTATCCATATTTCTGGAAATAGAATTTATCTCATAATTTAGAAATTAATGGAATGTCTAATTCTTTTTCGTTATAGAAAAGGATGGGTTGTGGATATTTCTACAAGGAATATTTTGTTGAAAAATGAAGTTATTACTCAAAAGATTTCAATTATTAAAGGATGAGATCAATTCAGAAGTACCTTTCTTATTATCTTATTATATAGTTATATTTTTATTATAACAGACAGAATTGAATTGGTCGAATTCAGGACCGTATAAAAAATGAGTATCCTATCTATCCTAAAGACATATCAAGAAAATAAATTGGCCCGGTCCTTAGATTTACTTATGGCCTTCGAGGAGCCGTATGAGGTCAAAATCTCATGTACGGTTCTGTAATAGCGATGGGAACAGTAATGTTATCACCGACTATCATTCTCTAACAGCTCAAGTACAGTTGATATCGTTGGTACACAATCAAAATATGGTTTTTGGGGGTGGAATTTGTGGCGGCAACCCATAGGGTTTATTGTTTTTATGATTTCTTCCCTAGCGGAATGTGAGAGATTACCTTTTGATTTACCAGAGGCAGAAGAAGAATTAGTAGCAGGTTATCAAACCGAATATTCGGGTATCAAATTTGGTTTATTTTACGTTGCTTCTTATTTAAACCTATTAGTTTCTTCATTATTTGTAACAGTTCTTTACTTGGGCGGTTGGAATATCTCTATGCCGTACATATTTGTTTCTGATTTTTTTGAAATAAATAAAGTATGTGAAATTTGTGAAACGACAATTTGTATCTTTATTACATTAGCAAAAACTTATTTGTTCTTGTTCATTTCTATCACAACAAGATGGACTTTACCTAGGCTAAGAATGGACCAACTATTAAATCTTGGATGGAAATTTCTTTTACCTATCTCTCTCGGCAATCTATTATTAACAACTTCGTCCCAACTTCTTTCCTTGTAAAAGAATATTTAATAACTTGTCTCAAATTAAACAAGAGAAAAAAACAAAATCCAATTTTTTTTTGTAGATATTCACGATATGTTCCTTATGGTAACTGGGCTCATGAATTATGGTCAACAAACAGTACGAGCTGCAAGGTACATTGGTCAAAGTTTCATGATTACCTTATCCCACGCAAACCGTTTACCCGTAACTATTCAATATCCTTATGAAAAATTAATCACATTGGAGCGTTTCCGCGGTCGAATCCATTTTGAATTTGATAAATGCATTGCTTGTGAAGTATGTGTTCGTGTATGTCCTATAGATCTACCCGTTGTTGATTGGAAACTGGAAACTAATATTCGAAAGAAACGATTGCTTAATTACAGTATTGATTTCGGGATCTGTATATTTTGTGGTAACTGCGTTGAGTATTGTCCAACAAATTGTTTATCAATGACTGAAGAATATGAACTTTCTGCTTATGATCGACATGAATTGAATTATAATCAAATTGCTTTGGGACGTTTACCAGTGTCAGTAATTAACGATTATACAATTCGAACAATTTTGAATTTGTCCCAACTCAAATAAATTGGAAAATCTCCTTAACTCATAAAAAGGAAAAAATAGATAAATTTGGATTATAAATATATATATATAGAATAATATTCTATTTCGATTTCGAATAGAATTAATTCGAAATAGAATCTAATTAATCCTTAATTTAAAATAAGAAAAATATTTTTTTTCTTTTTTTCTAAAAAATCTAAAAAAAAAAAAAATAGAATATAAATTTAAGAAAAATAAACAAGAATAAAAAATTAAATTCCTATTAATTAAATAAAAATTTATTAAATAAAAATAAAAAAAAAAAGTAACACAAAAAATAAAAAGAATAAAATATAGGAAGAAATTCGGCCACCCCCGACATATTTAAAAGCCTCTCCCATAAAAAAACTTGTAACACCCACCCCATTTGTAATTCCATCGACTATTCGCCTATCTAAAATATTATTTATTTTAGCCAATCTTTTTATGTTCTTATTAAATGCTATTCCAATAAAAGCATCCATATAACCACGATTATATGACCAATCATATATTATATTCGTTATTTTTTCTATAAAAATATTTATACAAATCTTGTTCGGAAAATTTTTAGAAAAAAAATTTATTAAGTTAAAATTTTGTATAGATGAATAAACGGGCTTATATAAAAAAGACGCTATAACTATTCCGAAATAAGCTAGACTGACCGAAAAACTTGCATTTTTCACAAATTCATATGAATCCAAAGAATTGTTTAAATTCTTATGTAAAAGGTTGATAGATGGAATTAAGAATGTCGATAATATGTCGAAATCTACTCCTCCGTAATTGAAAGAAACTCCAAAGAACCCTACAAACAAAGTAAATAATACTAATACGAGCATAGAAAATAGCATAGCATTGTCCGATTCATGAGGATAGGATAAAATTTTTTTAGTATTAAAATTAGTAATAGTAAAAAAAGGACGTATTCTTTTTTTTTGAAGAAGACGAAGACACATCGAATTAATAGAAATATCAAAAAAAGAAGTACTTTCATTTTTTCTCATTGTTAATAAGAACAATAAATAAACTTTTTTTTTAATAATTTTTTTACCTTCTTTACCCCATAAGGAGATTGAAAAAAATAAATTATTTTTTTTTCCATTAAAATTCTGAAAAAAAATGTTTAAATGTCCTTCAAAAATAAGTAAATAGATCCTAAACATGTAAAATGCGGTTAATCCCGCGGTAGAATAAGCTATTATGGCAAAAATGGTTGAATACAAGGAACTATCATTAAGAATCTCATCTTTGGACCAAAAACAGGCAAAAGGAGGAATACCACAAAGAGAGAGTGTACCTGTTAAAAAAGCAATCTTTGTAATTGGAACATGTTTTGTTAAACCGCCCATAAAAGCTATATTTTGACTTTTATTAGTAGAATAGCCAACAATGGGTTCGATTGAGTGGATAATTGATCCAGATCCTAAAAACAACAATGCTTTGGAATAAGCATGAGTAATTAAATGAAATAAGGCAGCTCGATAAGAACCCATGCCTAGAGCTAACATCATATAACCCAATTGAGACATTGTAGAATAAGCCAACCCCCTCTTAATATCCTTTTGAGCAAGAGCTAAAGTAGCTCCTAAGAGAACTGTTACTATACCTAACAAGGCTATTAGATTCATTATATAAGGTGCGTACATAAAAAGAGGAAGAAGACGGGCTACAAGAAAGATTCCCGCTGCTACCATAGTAGCGGCGTGTATAAGAGCCGAAGTGGGAGTAGGTCCTTCCATAGCATCTGCTAACCATACATGAAGGGGGAATTGGGCAGATTTTGCAATCGGACCAACAAATAGCAAAAAAGCACATAAAGTAAGAAAGAAAAGATTAACCTCGTTCTTATTAATTAAATTCTTTAAGATTTCAAATAAATCTTGAAATTCAAAACTTCCTGTTATCCAATAAAAACCTAAAATTCCTAATAATAAACCAAAATCCCCTACACGATTAGTTACAAATGCTTTTTGACAAGCAGTGGCTGCAAGAGGTCGCGTGAACCAAAAACCAATTAATAGATAAGAACACATTCCAACCAATTCCCAAAAAATATAAATTTGTATTAAATTTGAACTAGTAACTAATCCTAACATCGAAGCATTGAAAAAACTCATATAAGCAAAAAATCTCAAATATCCTTGATCGTGAAACATATAATTATCACTATAAATAAGAACCAGGATTCCAACAGTAGTTATTAATATTAACATAATAGAAGTGAGTGAATCAATAAAATATCCAAATTCAAAAGATAGATCATTATTAATAGTCCAAGACCATACATATTGATAGATGGAACTGTTATTTATTTGTTGAATAGTTAAATCAACTGCAAAAATCATAATTATACTTAACAAAAAAATACTAGGAATAGCCAAAATACGACGAAGGTTTTTTGTTACCGACGGAAAAAGTAGAAGTCCTACGCCTATTAATATGGGAACCGGAAGTGGAATGAAAGGTATAAGCCACGAATATTGATATATGTATTCCATAAAAAAAAAATCCTCTATTAGTGATGGTTTTTATTAAGATATAGAAAGTCTAAATGTAAATTGTTGTATTCTGTATTATATAATACAATAATTTACATTTAGAAAGAGAGTAGGAATAATTCCAACAAAAACTTAAATTCATTTGGATATGAAAAAGTGCACTTAACCAATAAAAAATCAGCTCATTTTTGAACTAATTGATCTATTTTGAACTAATTGATCTATTTGGATTACAAAAGGAAAGGCATATATTTTTGAAATAATAAAAGGTATGTGATTTTTCTGTAACGACATTCTTAATTTCTTTAATTTGTTGGTTTGATTTCTAAATAAAATAGAATAAACGATGGATATAGCTTTTTTATTTTAATATGGTTCTTATATTATATTAATATATTTATATTATATTAATATATTTATATTATATTAATATATTAAGGAATGATTCCGTTCGAACAATAGATGTCTTTGACATTCAATAATAGAAATTAAATTAGGAAAATTTTGGAATGGCAGTCCCAAAAAAACGTACTTCTATATCAAAAAAAAAGATTAGAAAAAATATTTGGAAAAAGAAAGGTTATCGGGCAGCAGTGAAATCTATTTCATTAGCAAAATCTCTTTCTATGGGTAATTCAAAAAGTTTTTTTGTGCAAGATATACAACTATCGGAATAATTTGAATCAGCAGAATTGAAAGAATGACCTAATTTTTTCTTCTGATTTCTGTTTTTTATAAATTTTTAAAATCCTATATAAGAAAAAATATTGAATAATATGTATATATATATATATATTATATATATATTATTCTTTTTTAATTTTAAGAAAAAAAAAGAAAGGATTTATCTTTCCTAGTATTTTTAGTTTTGAACTTTTCAATATTTTTTTTAGTATAGAAATATAAAAAGAATAATTTTTTTTTTGGATGGGGATTCTTATTTTTCCCATCCATGCAATAACAATAAAAAAAGTTTTTTTTTTAGATTAAAAAAAAATAACATAAAAAAAAATAAATAAGAAATCAATCTTATTGGAATGGTCGACTCTCTCTCTTTTTTTATTCATCAATTTTTTTATTTTAATGTTTAAAATTTCAGGTTTACTAAACAAATTTTTTTTTTTTTCATTGTGATTGACTTCTTCAATCTTGACGATTGAATATAAAAAGGTTATTCTTTTTTCAAGAAAGCCGCTATGGTGAAACTGGTAGACACGCTGCTCTTAGGAAGCAGTGCTAGAGCATCTCGGTTCGAATCCGAGTAGCGGCATGGCATCTTAAAAAAGAGTAAGTCCTATAATAAATTAAATTTTAGATTTCCATTCCTGGTACTTTTATTTTATATGATATTTTTAACTTTAGAACATATATTTACTCACATATCCTTTTCAGTTGTTTCAATTGTTATATCAATCCATTTGATAACCTTATTAGTCAATGAAATCGAAATCATAGGACTATATGATTCATTAGAGAAGGGCACGATAGGCACTTTTTTCTGCATAACCGGATTATTAATTACTCGGTGGATTTTTTCTAGACATTTACCATTAAGTAATTTATATGAATCATTAATCTTCCTCTCGTGGAGTTTATCTATTTTGTATATGGTTCCTTATTTAAAAAAACATAAAAACCAATTAAGCACAATAATTGCACCAAGTGTTATTTTTACCCAAGGCTTTGCTACTTCAGGTCTTTTAACTGAAATGTGTCAACCCGCAATATTAGTACCCGCTCTCCAATCATACTGGTTAATGATGCACGTAAGTATGATGGTATTGAGCTATGCCACTCTTTTATGTGGATCATTACTATCAGTAGCTCTTTTAGTCATTACATTTCAAAAAAAGATTAGGATTCCTGATAAAAGCAATAATTTATTAAATGATACTTTTTCTCTTGGTAAGATAAAATACATCAAGGAAAAAAAGAATGTTTTAGAAAACACTCCATTTTTTTATTCTATAAATTATTACCGATCCCAATTGATTCATCAATTGGATCGTTGGAGTTCTCGTATTATTAGCTTGGGGTTTACCCTTTTAACGATAGGTATTCTTTCAGGAGCAGTATGGGCTAATGAGGCATGGGGATCCTATTGGAATTGGGATCCAAAAGAAACTTGGGCATTTATTACTTGGATCATATTTACAATTTATTTACATATTCGAAAAAAAAAAAAATGGGAAGGTATAAATTCCGCAATTATTGCCTCTACCGGCTTTTTTATAATTTGGATATGTTACTTTGGGATCAATTTGTTAGGAATAGGACTGCACAGTTATGGCTCATTTACGTCTAATTGATGGGATAAAAAACCTTAGGAATCTAAGCATAGGCAACATAAAATAGATTCTCTATTTTAAAAGTATATATATGAAAACCCTTCAAATCCGTCGAGAACCCCTTAAATCAAAAAATTTAATGATTTTTGAGGTTCTCACAAACACGAGACACACCCGATTACAATCCCAATTTCTTCTAGTTAATTTAAGAAATTTTAAATTAAAATAAAGAAGGATATCTCCTCCCTTTTTTTTATACAACGGACACTATTCAAAAAAACGGACACTATTAAACTATTAATAGGGGGGTATTTCCCTTTTTTTAATTGTTTGGTTTTATTCCTGAAAACCTTTTATAAAAACAAATGAGATAAAATAGCTTCAACCTTCTCAACTGAAAATGAAAAAACAAGATCCGGATAAATACCAATACCTATTACAGGTATAAGAATCGAAATCGAAACAAATAACTCTCGCGGTCCAGAATCCAAAAAATTTGAATTTAATACATTAAAAATCTTGTAACCATAAAACGTCTGGCGTAACATAGATAATGAATAAATAGGGGTTAATATCAATCCAATTGCCATTAGAAAAGTAATTATTATTTTTGTCATTAAAAAATATTTTTGACTGGTAATTATTCCAAAAAAGACTATCAATTCTGCAACAAAACCACTCATTCCCGGTAATGCAAGAGAAGCCATTGATAAGATACTGAACATCGTGAATATCTTTGGAATTGAGATAGCCATTCCACCCATTTCTTCTAGATAAGGAAGACGTATTCTATCGTAACTTGTTCCCGCCAAGAAAAAAAGCGCAGCGCCAATAAATCCGTGAGATATTATTTGTAAAACGGATCCATTGAGTCCCGTGTCGCTTAGGGAACCGATTCCTATAATTATGAAACCCATATGAGATACAGAAGAATAGGCTATTCTTTTTTTGAGATTCCGTTGACCAAGAGATGTTGAAGCTGCATAGATTATTTGAATTGTGCCTAATCCTATTAACCAGGGAGAAAATAGAGAATGAGCGTGGGGTAATAATTCCATATTAATTCGAATCAACCCATATGCTCCCATTTTTAATAAGATTCCAGCTAAAAGCATACAAGTACTGTAATGCGCCTCTCCATGAGTGTCTGGTAACCACGTATGTAAGGGTATAATCGGCGATTTGACAGCAAAAGCAATAAGAAATCCAAAATAAAATATTATTTCTAGTATTCCTGAATACGATTGATTCGATAATGTTTCAAAATTTAATGTTGGTTCGTTCGAACCATATAAACCGATACCTAAAACTCCCATTAATAAAAAAATAGAACTTCCTGCAGTGTACAAAATAAACTTTGTAGCTGAGTACAAACGCTTTTTCCCACCCCACATGAATAAAAGTATATAAACGGGAATTAATTCTAATTCCCACATGACAAAAAAGAGTAAAATATCTTGAGAAGAAAATGATCCTATTTGACCGCTATACATTGCTAACATTAAGAAATAGAATAATCGGGATTCCCGAGTAACTGGCCAAGCCGCTAAAGTTGCTAAAGTGGTAATAAATCCCGTCAGTAAAATGGGTGCTATAGAAAGTCCATCTATTCCCAATCTCCAATAAAAATCAAAAAAATTGATCCATTTATAATTCTCTGTCAGTTGGATTAATGGATCGTTCAATTGGAAATGATAAGAGAATGCGTAAGTCGTTAGAAGAAGCTCTATTACAGAAATATAGATAGTATACCATCGAATTATTTTATTCCCTTTATGAGGCAATAAAAAGATTAAAGAACCCGCGTATATTGGAAAAACAACAATTATGGTTAACCAAGGAAAAAAATTCGTGGTAAAAATAAGATATGCTTGGGCCAAAAACCAGTACTCAATATATTCAAAAATATATTGAGCACAAGTTTTTGTCAGTAAAAATAAAGAATCAACAGTATTAATGTTGTATTTTTGGTATATATCAATAAGCTATACCCATGCTTCGAGTTGTTTCATCTCCTAAATAAACTCGAACACTCAAAAAATCGGTTGGACAAGCGGATTCACATCTTTTACAACCGACACAATCCTCTGTTCTTGGAGCAGAAGCTATTTGCTTAGCTTTACATCCGTCCCAAGGTATCATTTCTAATACATCTGTGGGGCAGGCTCGAACACATTGAGTACACCCTATACACGTATCATAAATCTTTACTGAATGTGACATTGCATCTATCTTTTTTTATCATCAATTTTCGATCTAGTAAATTAGTAAATGAATCATATATTTATATACAAGATGAATCAATGATTTACTGTGATTTTTTTTTTCTAATTAATCTCATTTTTTTGGAACAATTCATACTCATAAGATAAGAGAGGGCCAGGATACTTTGATTTATTAAATTCTCGTAAACACGATCATATCTTACATACCATACATCCTCGTTGGAAGTAATTAATATTCAAATTTGAATATTGAATCTTCAAATTTTTGTTTTTATGATCAATTTATTTATTTAACAAATTAGATTGATTTATACGAATGGATTTTCTGTTACGATAAATTGATGAAAGAATAGCCAATCCAATAGCTGCTTCAGCAGCTGCAATAGCTATAACAAAAATTGCAAAAATATTTCCTTTTAATTGACGACTATCAAAAAAATCAGAAAATGTTACGAAATTCAAATTAACTGCATTCAGTATAAGTTCAAGACACATAAGAGCTCTAACCAAATTTCGGCTCGTGATCAATCCATAGATACCGATAGAAAATAAATAGGCACTCAAAACAAGTACATATTCGATCATCATTGATTAACTCCTTATCAATTTCGATTCATTTCAATATGAATAACAATTTAATAGATTCGAGTAACAAGAGAATATAGCAAATGCGGAAGAAATAGGTTAGAAATATAAAAAAATATTTCATATTTTTTCGATAGGAAATCTGTGTGATAAGATACAACAATTTTCTTTGTTCTTTATAGTTATAAGGATTTATTTTTATTACTGGCGAGCTACGATAATTGCACCGATCAAAGCAATCAAAAGAATTATTGAAATTAATTCAAATGAAAGAAAAAAATCTGTTGATAAATGAATTCCAATTTGTTGACTATTATTTATTAAATCTTGCTCTATGATTTGATTTGACTTTGTAGTCCAAATAATCCCATACCACGACGTGTTTAGAATAATAGTTATTAGTGAAACAAAAATACTTGTACAAATAGTAAAAGTAATCCCGTCCCCAAAAGTCCAAAGATTAAAATCTTTGTAATAATCTGAACCATTCATGAACATCACAGCAAATAGGATTAAAACATTTATAGCTCCTACGTAAATAAGGAGCTGTGCTGCAGCTACAAAATGGGAATTTGCTAAAATATATAATAAAGATATAGAAACAAGAACCAGTCCTAAAGAAAAAGCAGAATAAGTTGTACTGGTAAGGAATACGACTCCAAGACTTCCTAAGATAAGACCTGATCCCAGAAAAATGAAAAGAAAATCATGTATTGATTCGAGCAAATCCATTATATAAAAATAAGAAAACGGCTTTAATAAATCGAAATTTCATGACCTTATTGATACGACCAGGAATTTAATTAATAGGAATTTAATTTTTTATTCTTGTTTATTTTTCTTAAATTTATATTCTATTTTTTTTTTTTTTAGATTTTTTAGAAAAAAAGAAAAAAAATATTTTTCTTATTTTAAATTAAGGATTAATTAGATTCTATTTCGAATTAATTCTATTCGAAATCGAAATAGAATATTATTCTATATATATATATTTATAATCCAAATTTATCTATTTTTTCCTTTTTATGAGTTAAGGAGATTTTCCAATTTATTTGAGTTGGGACAAATTCAAAATTGTTCGAATTGTATAATCGTTAATTACTGACACTGGTAAACGTCCCAAAGCAATTTGATTATAATTCAATTCATGTCGATCATAAGCAGAAAGTTCATATTCTTCAGTCATTGATAAACAATTTGTTGGACAATACTCAACGCAGTTACCACAAAATATACAGATCCCGAAATCAATACTGTAATTAAGCAATCGTTTCTTTCGAATATTAGTTTCCAGTTTCCAATCAACAACGGGTAGATCTATAGGACATACACGAACACATACTTCACAAGCAATGCATTTATCAAATTCAAAATGGATTCGACCGCGGAAACGCTCCAATGTGATTAATTTTTCATAAGGATATTGAATAGTTACGGGTAAACGGTTTGCGTGGGATAAGGTAATCATGAAACTTTGACCAATGTACCTTGCAGCTCGTACTGTTTGTTGACCATAATTCATGAGCCCAGTTACCATAAGGAACATATCGTGAATATCTACAAAAAAAAATTGGATTTTGTTTTTTTCTCTTGTTTAATTTGAGACAAGTTATTAAATATTCTTTTACAAGGAAAGAAGTTGGGACGAAGTTGTTAATAATAGATTGCCGAGAGAGATAGGTAAAAGAAATTTCCATCCAAGATTTAATAGTTGGTCCATTCTTAGCCTAGGTAAAGTCCATCTTGTTGTGATAGAAATGAACAAGAACAAATAAGTTTTTGCTAATGTAATAAAGATACAAATTGTCGTTTCACAAATTTCACATACTTTATTTATTTCAAAAAAATCAGAAACAAATATGTACGGCATAGAGATATTCCAACCGCCCAAGTAAAGAACTGTTACAAATAATGAAGAAACTAATAGGTTTAAATAAGAAGCAACGTAAAATAAACCAAATTTGATACCCGAATATTCGGTTTGATAACCTGCTACTAATTCTTCTTCTGCCTCTGGTAAATCAAAAGGTAATCTCTCACATTCCGCTAGGGAAGAAATCATAAAAACAATAAACCCTATGGGTTGCCGCCACAAATTCCACCCCCAAAAACCATATTTTGATTGTGTACCAACGATATCAACTGTACTTGAGCTGTTAGAGAATGATAGTCGGTGATAACATTACTGTTCCCATCGCTATTACAGAACCGTACATGAGATTTTGACCTCATACGGCTCCTCGAAGGCCATAAGTAAATCTAAGGACCGGGCCAATTTATTTTCTTGATATGTCTTTAGGATAGATAGGATACTCATTTTTTATACGGTCCTGAATTCGACCAATTCAATTCTGTCTGTTATAATAAAAATATAACTATATAATAAGATAATAAGAAAGGTACTTCTGAATTGATCTCATCCTTTAATAATTGAAATCTTTTGAGTAATAACTTCATTTTTCAACAAAATATTCCTTGTAGAAATATCCACAACCCATCCTTTTCTATAACGAAAAAGAATTAGACATTCCATTAATTTCTAAATTATGAGATAAATTCTATTTCCAGAAATATGGATACAAGAAAGAATAAAAAAAAATAGGAACCCCCTCCCCCCCCCTTTTTTTTATTTTAATTGTATTATTCTTTCGATTTTTTCGTTGCTAGTCTTCTTTCTGGTCAAAAGGGGACTTCTCTTATAAAAATAAAGAAAAAAAAGTAAAGGATTAATTCGTTTCTGATAGCCATTTATTTAATTGGTGGATAGGAGCATACTCTGGATTGGAATTGTGGGGAGTATTGCCTGATTCTTTCTACTAACTTCAAGTCCCAATTATTATTCTTTTTCTATTATGTTCTATTAAATTATTATTAGATATCTTAAGAATTATGCGGAAATGCTTTTTTGTATAATTTTCATAATCTCTATTACTAATCCTTTGCGTATCTTGGTGCTTCTAACCATCCACTCATTTTTGATCAATCCCGCTTATGTTAATATGTGCATGGTAATTCATATCATACAAAGGGTAGTGAAAACTTAATGGGGTTGGTTTTTTGAGCCCGCTTCAAGACAGGAAACCGATCTTGGGGTAAACGGCCTTGCCGCTTCTAATTTTTTTTTTCTTTTTTCCCTTCAATTCTTATACATAGAAAATGAGACTTCATTTTTTTACTGCAAATTCCAATCATAGTATATTAATTATATACATTATAATTATAATTGAATTTGTATATGAATTTGAATAGATATATATATCTAAATTGAAATTAGACGGGGGCTGTTTTATTTCACTCATATAACTATCTGATTGAGTTCATCAATCCAAATTCCAAACAATGAATAAAAGGATGAGAATATCTATTCAATTTATTTTATCTCTTTCCAGGAAAGAAAGGAATATGGAAAAATTTCCGTCTCAGCGAATCGCACGTAGAGATATTGATAACACACATAGAGTTAATGGTATTTCATAACTAATCGATTGAGCAGCAGCTCGTAAACCACCCAAAAAGGAATATTTATTATTTGACCCATATCCTGACATAAGAAGTCCAATGGGAGCAATACTCGAAATAGCAATCCATAAAAAAACACCTATATTTAGATCAACTAAAACAAAGTTATAGCCAAAAGGAATTACCGAATAGCTTAGTAGAATTGATATGACTGATAGGGATGGTCCGATACTGAATAAACGGGTATCTCCCCTAGATGGAAATAGATTCTCTTTGAAAAGTAGTTTTGTCCCATCTGCCAGAGATTGAAGAATTCCCAAAGGACCGGCGTACTCAGGTCCAATACGCTGTTGTATCCCTGAGGCTATTTCTCTTTCGAGCCATACAATTACCAGTACACCTAGTGTGATTCCCAATACAAGAGTCAAAATAGGGAAAAGTCCCCATATAACTCCATAAACCTCTTTTAAAGACTCCAATCTGGAAAAAGAATTGATATCTTGTCCTTCTGTTATATCAGTTATCATTTCAACGATCAACTTCTCCCATAATGATATCTATGCTACCTAGTATCGTCATAATATCGGCCAATTTCATTCTTTTAACTAACTGAGGAAGAATTTGCAAATTAATAAAACCTGGTGGACGAATTTTCCATCTCCAAGGAAAACCATTCTGATCTCCTATTAGAAAAATTCCTAATTCTCCCTTTGGGGCTTCAACTCTCACATAAAGTTCTTGTTTCGGCAATTCAAAAGTAGGAGAAGGTTTTTTACTAATGAATCCATATTCAAAATCATTCCAGCCTGGATCCATTTCTCTATCAAAGCATCGGATTTCTAAATTCTCATATGGACCCCCCGGAATTCCTTCCAGAGCCCGCTGAATAATTTTTACAGATTCCGTCATTTCAGCAATTCGGACTAAATAACGAGCTAAAGAATCTCCTTCTTTTTGCCATTGAACTTCCCAATCAACTTCCCCGTAACATTCATAATGATCAACTTTACGAAGATCCCATTGTATTCCAGAAGCTCGCAGCATTGGTCCTGATAAACCCCAATTTATTACCTCTTCTCCACCAATAATGCCTACTCCCTCAACCCGTTCTAAAAAAATGGGATTTCGCGTAATAAGTTTTTGATATTCAACAACCCCTGTTAAAAAAAAATCACAGAAATCCAAACATTTATCTATCCAGCCATGAGGTAAATCGGCCGCTACTCCCCCGATACGAAAATAATTATGCATCATTCTCATACCGGTGGCAGCCTCGAATAAATCATAAATAAATTCTCTTTCTCTGAAAATATAGAAGAAGGGGGTTTGTGCACCAATATCCGCCATAAAAGGTCCAAGCCATAGCAGGTGAGAGGCTATACGACTCAACTCCAACATAATTACCCTGATGTAGCTGGCTCTTTTTGGTACTTGAATATTTCCTAACTGCTCCGGTCCATTTACGGTTATTGCTTCTGTGAACATAGTAGCTAAATAATCCCAGCGTGTTACATAAGGCAGATATTGTATAATTGTTCGGTTTTCCGCAATTTTTTCCATCCCTCTGTGTAAATAACCCAATATTGGTTCACAGTCAATAACATCTTCACCATCTAGAGTTACAATGAGTCGAAGAACACCGTGCATTGATGGATGGTGGGGACCCATATTCACTATCATGAGGTCTTTTCTTGTAGCTGGGACATTCATAGATTTTTTCTCAACTTTTTCTTCCATCAATTGCTTAAAACGAAAAAAAAAAAGTTCATCAAAATTCAAGATCTAATAAATCAAATAATTCAAAAATGACTCTTGAAATTAACGAGTTTTTGACTCTGGAATATCCAATTGATTAATTAATTTTTTATAATGTATTTTATTTTTCTTTGACAAATAAGACAGGAGTCGTTGTCGTTTTCCCAGAATTTTACGTAGGCCCCTTTGAGATAAATAGTCTTTTCTGTGGAATTCTAAATGTGAAGTAAGTCTTCGTATCCTATTTGTGAAACCGAATACTTGAAATTCAACAGACCCCGGGCTTTCTTTTCTTTTTTCTTGTGAAATAAGCGTTATATATGCGTTTTTTGCCATAAAATGGAAGCCCCCCCTTTATTGATATATATTGTTATTGATCAGTAATAAAATAAGAATGCCACTTATTTTGATTGGAATTTGGTATATATAATAATCTTAATTTTGTTAAGAAGTCCTGATTCTTTCTTTTTTTTTTTCAAATAAAATAAATTTGAATTATTAATCAATACAATTTTTTTTTTAATCGGCGAATAGATAAAATCTAATATAAAGATTTTGTTGGTTCATTTCTAGATCGAATGGATAGTTCATTGAAATTAGTATCATGTTTCAGAATAAAATGAAAGACAAGGAGATGCACATTTGCATCTCTTTGTCTTCGCATCCGAGATAGGGCACGTGAAATGAAATAAAAAAGAAAATATATGATTAATCAATTTTTCAATTGTGGATACATACGTATCCTTATCATGCTGAAATGGATGCTATTATTGGTATTAAACCAATAACGATTCATACAGGCTAAATCTTCTAATCGATAATTTGGCCAAAGAAAGAACTTTAATTTAATTAGTTTCTTTTTATCTCGATCAAGATCCTTGTTTTTAGAAAAAACCTGACAATCTTTTTTTACCCTATTCCCGTTGTCATATATCGTATTTTCATGCATACTTTTTCTATTTCTAGAATTGAAACAGGTGAGAATTCGCAACTCTCTACGACGTCTAGAGCATAAAATATTTTCAGGAACACAAAAATCATTCTGATTTTTGTCTTTATTTTCAGTCATCTTTTGATATCTTGGAACAGATTTACCAGAATTCTTTTTATCAACATAGCCTCTTTCTGGATATCTTTGATAAATTGGGTTTTGACTCTTATGAATCAATGAAATTGCTACGGTTTGATACATAATCAATTTTCCACCCCTATTTATAGACAGAACCACAGGAACTGGTTCGATAATCAATATTCCTGTTTTTATCAGTTCCGACATTTTAGGCTTGCGAAAATGCCTTAAATCCAAATCTCTGCTTTTCATACAGGATATACAAAGCCTTCCTGGATCTGCCTGTTTAAAGAAGAGAGAAATTAGTTCGATCTTTTCGATTAGTTTTTCAGTTACAGATTCTTCCCCCCCCTTTTTCCATTGCCAACGCAAAGCCTTTAACGGCAGAAGCAAAGCCTTGACTTCTGGTGGTCTCTTGTATTCGGGTTTCTTTTTCTTTCTGTCCCCTTTCATTTTCGATCTTGCAGATTTTTCTCCAACTTTCGATTCGTTTTCATTCGATGATATGACTTTATCTTTCTTTTCACCAACATTTTGATTTACATTCAAATCTAAATCTAAAAGAAGTGATTTGATCGGTATGACCCACGGTTTACTTATATACATATTATACAAAATGAATAATTTTGGGAAGAAGCAAGGTTCCCGATTGGATATGGAATTCAGAATTCTACAATCCAAATTTTTTCTATCTAGAGCTTTTTCTATATCTGGAATCAAAATCTCATTTTTTACTCCATAATTATTGAGAAGAATATTCTTCGGTATATCAAAAGGTTTGTCTTCATGTGTGTTGTAATTGGAAAAAATCATTTTATTTGCTTCTAATGATGATTTATATCCATAGTCCCCCTTAGCCGTATATATATTATATATATACGATAAAAGATCATATTTATATATTTTCTTTTTTAAAGTCTTTTTTTGTACTAATTCTCTTAAGAAGTCCTGATTCGTTTTTTTTTTTTTTTTTCTAAGGTGTTGATTGATTTTCTTTCTCTTTCTAAGGTGTTGATTGATTCTCTTTCTCTTTCTAAGGTGTCGCTTGATTTTCTTTCTCCATTTTTTTTTTGGTACTAATTTAGACCATCCAATCTCAGATAAATTATATTGATGATGACTCCTTAACCAATTTTTCCATTGATTCATTATAGAATCACCAGGGGTCTTATATCTTAATTCGGAATTGAATATTCCTTGTATTCCAACAAAATAATCCTTTATTTTCTTTTTAAGAAAAAGAGATGTTCCATGATATTGAAAATCGGATCTTAACTTATAGAAGTTAATAACCGGGGTTTGTGATAATCTGAAAAATACATATGCTTGTGACAAGAAAGTTACGTCACGAAATAGCTTTGAACTCGGATCAGTTACGGTTGAAAAAAGACGAAGCATTCTATTCTTTGTTTTACGAATTATTTCTCGATTTTCTTTATCCTCAATAATCCTTTTCATTGATTCAAGAAAAAACTTTACATTGATGCTAAGGGCATTAATAACATATTTAATAACATATAAAAAATTATCTATAAATAACCTTTCAATGAAAAGTTTTCTAAGACGACGTGATTTTCGTTTTAATCGCTCCTTTATTCTTTTTAATATTTTGAATATTTCCCAAATATTTGTTTGTAATTCTAATCTTTTACCATTAATATTTATACTTGGAATTCGAGATCTCTTTTTCTTATTTTTTTTCATTTTTTTTCTTTTTTCTTTTCGATTTCTCAATCTCTCCGTTATAGCATTTAATTCTATTTTTTTTATTTGTATCAATTTACTTCTCATCTGAATCAAAACGTGATCGGGAATGCGCCGTCTAGGCAATAGCCGAAGAGCTTTTTGATAGGTCAGAGGTTCTGAATCTTCTTCTTTTCTCTTCTTATATATATATATTTTTGTTTCTTTCTTTATAAAGAATGAAGTTGGATTTTTTTTTGAAAGTTCTTTTATTTTTTTTTTTATAAGTGGAATATTTTTGATGACCCATTTCATTCTTTCTTTTGAGACAGTTAGAAAGAATTTGATTCTTTCGTTTAATAAAACTAGAAACCGATTCCTTTTCAATTTTTTCATTTTTCTTAGTTGTTTCCAAATGGACCTAAACTGAGAAGGTTGCTTTCGGGGAGAACCAAAGGGCACTTCAGCTTCTTTTCCAAAAACTGTTAAAAAGCAATAACGCTCTTCTTGCACTTCTTTTTTCATTGCATCTTTATCTTTGTGCCAAGGCTTCAGACGAAAAGGAAATAGGATCTTTATTTGAAGACCGTCTGTTATCCAGTTTTCCGGAAATTCACCTTCTGCTTCTGGTATCGTTCCATCATGGGTACATATAATATACATTTCCTTATTCAAATCTTCAAAATCTTCCGACCATTCAGGAGGTTCAAATAAGAGCATACGAAGGACGTTTTTAGCTATTATCAATGAAGGGAATAGAATCCTTTTTCTAAAAAAAGATTGGATTAGTAATATCACACCTCTTATTGCTTGACCATAGTAAAGGGAATAGAGGTCCCAGGCTTCTGACCTTGCTAGAAGTGTTGCTTCATCGTCTTCTTCTATTTGAAACTCTTCTTTTTTTTTCCCTTCTTTTATCTTTTCTTTTGTAGAATCTGAAATTTCGAATTCTGCCTTTTTGTTTTTCCACATCCATTTATTAAAAATCAAAAAAAAGATTTTCGGTGGCTTGAGATTCGAATTGAAAATGAAATGGAAATAGGGGAATCTAGCTGTTCTGTCTATAAACAGTGGAGAGTGCGCCTGTAGTTGCAAGAACATTCTCCAGGTGACTGTTTTACGTCTTTGAGCACGCATGGATCCTCTGATTAGTTCTCGTCCAAAATCTGATCTTTTCCGATAACGTACCACATAATCTTCCTTTTTATCTTCCTCTTCCTCTTCTTTCTTCATTTTTTTTTTTTTAGTTTCTTTGCTATTTTGAGTCTTTTTCGTATTTTGAGTCTTTTTGGCATTATCAGTCTCTTTGGGATTATCAGTCTCTTTGATATTATCAGTCTCTGTATCCTTTAGATTCTCCTCAACATAAATCACTACGTATTTGCCCTCTCTCGTATGAATTTGAAAATGCTCTTCTTCCGGCGCTAGTTCCGACTCGTCTCTTAATCTGTATGACCATTTTGGGACTTTTTTACTGATTTCTTTTATTCCAACGGATCCTTTTCCATTTACAATTGTTTCATCCTTCGGATCAATTCTAACTGCATCGACTAAAACTTTCAAAATTCTCATCTGATCTTCCAATTTGAATGTTGATTTTTCATAAAATTGATTGATTAAGTTCAACAAAAAAAAACAAATTTCAGTTGGTAATGGTTTGATACTAAATAGATCTTCT